AGATCTTGGAAAAGGAAAATACCTTCTCAGTATTATGAATAGAATATTTTTAATATAGTTTTAAATGTTAGCCATGATGTCATTTATCAATATTTTTTTTTGAAGCAGGATCGAACTTTTTTAATATATTTAATATATATTTGAAGCTATCATAAAATACTTCATATAAGTCTACTTTCATAGAACATAGTATCTTTCTTTATACAATCAAATAAAAATCGAAAGATATTCCATTATTTATTAGAATGGAAGATAGAAAAGAGAATTTGAAATGTCTTTTTTGTGTGTTAACTTATCTTGTTCTTTCTATCACTCTTCCTTTTAGCTTTTAGAAAAATCTTTTTAAACTGGATAATCGTCTTTTTTTTCTAATAGAGTTTCTCTAATTAGAATAGAGAAAAAAGACAATTTTTATTAATAAATTAAATCGTAAAACAAAAGGGACAATTATTTTGTCTATATCATATAACAGAATCTCGAAAAGAAATGACTATAAAGTCTCGTCATCCAAAAGAACCTTTTCCAGAAAATCAAACAAAAATGGAATTTGGATATTTGGTTCCTCCTCCAAATTAAAAATAAGTTGACTTTCCTTTAATTTAAAAAGGAAAGCATCTATCTTATTTTTTATAGAAAATATATATGTTAGATTTGGAGCAATTTTTCTCCAAGCCCCATCCGTTTCTTCTAAATCTATAAGGATTTTCTCCTCAAAAGATATTGATTTTCCTTCACAAATGTCTCTAATCCCTGTCAGAAACATAACAACCAATTCAAAAGATACTGTGTTTCTAGAATTGGGTGAGACTTTATGAATTTTTTCAAAAAGAGCATTATTTTCATTTTGATTAAAAGTAATCATGGTAATAAATTCCTTAATATCATCTTTTATCTGCTCTTTGACTTTGAGTGAGTCCAACTCACTCTGTTTTATTCGTTCGTGCAAATTCATATTTATACATTATTTATATATCTATATTATATTATATATGTGAATAACATGTTATCGGGATATAATACCTTAAAATACTTACCAGCCAGTTATTTTTTTATTTTTTTTTAAATGAATAAGATTTTTCAAAACTATGATTATGATGAAATTAAAAGTCTGTAACGGACAAAAAAATTTTTTTTAATTGAATTTCATTTTGAATAATGAAACCTGAAAATTAACTACTAATAATTTCAAGAATAATCCCCTTTATTAATATTAAGGGGATTCTTTTCACTCTTTTTAGTAACATTTCACTCTTTTTAGTAACAGTGAGAAAAAAAAATTGGATTAATATTATGCTTAATTAATATTAAGCTTATGTTGGCCTATAAGAAAATTATTAACAAAAATTTTCTTAATAACAAAGAATATTAGCAATTCAGAAATCTTAGAATTCTTTATTGAAGTGGTTATGGTTATATATAATATAGTTCTTCATATATAATGATTCTTTATATAACATAGCTAGAATGACCCTCGCAAATTGCGGACACTAATTTGTTAAGAATCCATCGAATTGAAACTGTATCATTATCGTTGGCTGGAATTGGAATATCCACCAGATCTGGATCACAATCTGTATCGATTAAGCAAATTGTCGGAATACCTAAAATAATACATTCTCGAAGAGCTATATATTCTCTTTGCTGATCAATGATAATCACAATATCAGGTAACTTCTGCATATATTTAATTCCGCCGAGATATCTTTGCAAAGTAGCTAATTTTCTTTTCAAGATTGCTGCATCTCTTTTGCGAAGAGAGTTTAATTTGCCCATCTTTTCTAATGCTTTTAAGTCCCTTAACTTATGAAGTTTCCTTCGCGTAATGACCCAATTTGTTAACATACCACGAAACCATTTTTTATTAACATAATGACATCGAGCCCTTTTTGCAGCCAACGCTACTGAATCCGCGACTTTTTCTGGTAATTGTTTAGTACCAACTATTAAAATGTTTTTTTTTTTACTTGCTGCCTCAAAAAGTAAATCACAAGCTTCTGATAAAAAACGAGCAGTTTTAGTAAGATTTAGAATATGTATAGCTTTACGTTTGTATTTGTCCTTTGCAAGAATATAAGGAGTTATTCTAGGATTCCATCTCTTTTTATTATTACCTAAATGAACTCTTGCTTCAATCATCTCTTCCAAATTGATGTTCCAATATCTTCTTGTCATTTTCTCTCCCATTTCCTTTTCTTTTATTTTTTTTTTTTAAGCGAGGTGCCTTTAATAATTGTTCCGATGGAACCTTCTACCGGTAATTCACCATTGATACATGACAAAAACTCTAAACAATTTTTTGAAATACTTATTTGATTGACTTTGATTCGAATGATCAAAAAATATCAGATTAGTAAAAAAAAATAGTTAAAGGAAGAAATGAATCTGTTTTCTTTTTTTTTTCAATTCACCAACTTGAATATCCTATATTTAGGATACCAAAAAATTTTGATGTATCCTATACAAAAACAAAAAGTTCTTGTATAGGATAGAAAAAAATTGAATGATATCCCATTCTCCTATCAATTGAGAAAAAAAACTCAGATCATCAAAGAAAAAGATTTTTTTTAATTATTTTACTATCTAATCTACATGATATCGATTTGTTACTATATGATCGATAATACCATAATCTTGAGCTTCGGTTGCGGACATAAAAGTATCTCTTTCCAGATCATTCTGTATAACATTTATAGGTTGACCAGTTTTTTGTGCATAAATTTCCGCAATTTCGTTACGAAGTTCAAACATTTCTTCTGCTTCTACTAGGATTTCGTCTGCATTTCCACAAAAATAGCCAGTAGAAGGTTGGTGAATCAAAACCCTAGCGTGAGGGAATGTTAGCCGTGTACGAATTGTTCCTCCGACCAGAATCAAAGATGCCGCTGATGCAGCTAATCCTAGATTCATTGTGGACACGCTATAACGTGAAAATTCCATAGTATCATAAAGAGCCATTGCTGCTAGTACCCCTCCACCCTTCGAGTTTATAAGTAAAGAAATACAAGGATTACTTTCATCTTCATCTTCATTTTCAGGATCAATTTCGTTATACTCCATGAAGAGTATGAGACCAATAAGTTGATTCACCAAAGGGAATTCTATTTTTCTGCATAGAAAAAGCATTCTTTTTTTCTGAAGTAGTTCAAATAAAGTAACGAAAACTGTTTTCCCAGAACGAATCACAGGAACTTTTGGTGTTCCGATTGGCATAAATCCTCCAACCTTTCAGTTATTTTTGACCCGACTAGGGTCAATCAATTTCCGACTAGGGTCAATCAATAACAAAACGAACTACTCCAATATATCAAATATCGATTCCTCTAGCTTTTGCTACTATAACCTTCCCAACCACGATTCTTGCTCTTCTTCCCATTCTTCAATTTCTATATTCAAAAAAAAATAGTGGGTTCCATCGTTTCTATGGTTACCTCTCAAACGGTGAGGTCCTCTCTATACACCGGAGCTTCTTTTTTCATTTAATCAAACGATTTTATGAACTTGTATAGTTCATATTCTTTGGCTCTACTTATTAATTAGAAAGTAATAGCCCTTTTCACACTAGGAGTTATCCATACAGTGACGGCATTTAATTAGAAAAGTTGGCTAGGTAGCTGACCCTATGAGTCCGTTCTTTCAAAAAGGAGCATGCTTCCTATAATGCTCTTTCCTCCGCTTAATGGATAACCTTTTGCTACCAATGGAGAATTGATTCTTATTTCAAATCGAGAATGATTGGATTTTTACCAATGAAAACCATAAATTTGAGATTCTATAGAATTAATAGGTATATTATATACCTTTTTGTTACTATCCTATTTATCAGTATTGGTCGTTGATACTAGAAAAATTCTCTTATTTGTTCGAACTCATGATCTGAACGAGTCGCACATACACCCTAGTACATGTTCCTCGACGCTGAGGACATCCTTTAAGAGCGGGAGATTTCTTAACATTTTTTTTTTGCTGTCTTCTGTTTCTAAGAAGTTGTTTAATAGTTGGCATATTCTATGTATATCTATATAGAATAAAATGGTTTGGCTTAGATTGATCTTAACCAAATGTTTTTTTCTCAATTATTTCTTTTGAGTATTGAATTAAATAGAAATAATTGAGAAAAAGAACTCAGATCATCAAAGAAAAAGATTTTTTTTTAATTTTAATTACTATCTAAATTTTTCAATTGCTATATGATCGATAATACCATAATCTTGAGCTTCGGTTGCGGACATAAAAGTATCTCTTTCCAGATCATTCTGTATAATATTTACAGGTTGACCAGTATTTTGTGCATAAATTTCCGTAATTGTGTTACGAAGTTCAAACAGTTCTTCTGCTTCCACTTGCATTTCCCTTGGATTTCCACAAAAATAATTAGTCGAAGGTTGGTGAATCATAATCCTAGCGTGGGGGAATGCTATCCGTTTAGTCCTTGTTCCTCCGACCAGAATCAAAGATGCCGTTGATGCAACCAAACCTAGAGCTACTGTAGATACATCACAATACAAGAATTCAATAGTATCATAAAGAGATATTGCTGATAGTGCCTCTCCACCGTGAGAGTTTATAAATAAATGTATATCAGTATCATCTTGCCCACTCAGAAATAGCAATAGAGCGATAATGTTATTCACCAAAGAGAATTCCATATTTTTGCATAGAAATAGGATTCTCCCATCGTACAATTTTTCTTGTAAAGTAAGAAATATCGTTTTTTCATGATGAGTATAAGATATTTTTGGTGTTCCAATTGGCATAAATCCTCCAACCTTTCAGTTATTTTTGACCCGACTAGGGTCAATCAATTTCCGACTAGGGTCAATCAATAACAAAACGAACTACTCCAATATATCAAATATCGATTCCTATAATTTTTGCTACTATAACTTTCCCTTCTCAAGCACGATTCTTGCTCTTCTTCCCATATTTAGTTTAGGATACCAAAAAATTTTTTTCTATCCTATACAAAAACAAAAAGTTCTTGTATAGGATAGAAAAAAATTGAATGATATCCCATTCTCCTATCAATTGAGAAAAAGAACTCAGATCGGATTATATTTTCCAATTTTTTGGAACTGCTATGCGATCAATAATATGATAATCTTGAGCTTCTTTTGCGGACATAAAAGTATCTCTTTCCAGATCATTCTGTATAACATTTATAGGTTGACCAGTTTTTTGTGCATAAATTTCCGCAATTGTGTTACGAAGTTCAAACATTTCTTCTGCTTCCACTTGCATTTTTTCTGTAGTTCCAGAAAAAAAGCCAGTCGAAGGTTGGTGAATCAAAACCCTAGCGTGAGGGAATGCTACCCGTTTAGGAATTGCTCCTCCGACCAGAATCAAAGATGCCGCTGATCCAACTAATCCTATATTCATTGTACACACGTCAGAACTTGAAACTTGCATAGTATCATAAAGGGCCATTGCTGATAGTACCCCACCAACGTGAGAGTTTATATATATATAAATATTACTTTCATTTTCGAGATCCATTAATAGTATGAGAGCAATAAGCTCATTCATAAAAGTGAATTCTATATTTCTGCATAGAAATAGGATTCTTTCTTCCTCAAATAGTTCAGATAAAGTAAGGAAAACTGTTTCTTCAGAACGAATCACAGGAACTTTTGGTGTTCCGATTGGCATAAATCCTCCAACCTCTCACTTATTTTTGACCCGACTAGGGTCAATCAATTTCCGACTAGGGTCAATCAATAACAAAACGAACTACTCTAATATATCAAATATCTATTCCTATAGCTATAACCTTCCCAACCATGATTCTTGCTTTTTTTCCTATTCTTCAATTTCTCTATTTCTTATTTTTTTTTTTTTCATCTTTTTTCTACCTTTATTTTTTATGGATATTGTGGATTTCTTATATTATTATTATGGATTTTTTATATTATTGATTTCTTTGAGAATCTTTATTATTTTGGTTAGGTCTTAGGTCTTTGCTATTCTTTTGATCTGTTGATTGAGGGGAATCGTTGCTTATTGGATTTGTGCTTTCTTTTTTTAAGTTTAAGAATGATTCAGGAGAGGCGTTATTCTCCATCGCTTGATGATCATTCTTAGTTTTTTTTTCCTAGTCTGCTTTGATAGAGGAGGAAATCGATAAAAAATTCTTCCTTTTTTTGAATCGAATTCGCTTATTCGTATCTTGATTCTATCCCCTAGTAACACACGTATACGATTACGACGCATATTGCCAGATAGATAACCCAGAATAGTTTGACTATTATGGTGCAAACGTACGTGGAACATGATATCTTTGATCGGTTTCAAAATTGTTCCGTTAGAATTAGAAATAAATTTTTTTTTTTTCATTTAGAAAACTCAGAACGATTTTATTTTTACGATGCAAACCTACGATATCTTTGATCGGTTCCACAATGGTTTCCTGATAAATAAATTGCTCTTTTTTATTACTATTTTTTTTAGCATCGGTATTTTTTTTTATACCTTTATTTCCTCCATTATTATATGAAGACTTAAATGCAAAATCACATAAAAATTATTATTTTTTTTTATTGACAGCTTTTTTGTCTATTTTTTTGAGGATTACCATATATAACACAAAATCTCTCCTCCAATTCTTTGAAGTCGAGCTTCTCGATCTGTCATTATACCCTGAGAAGTAGACAGAATTACAATTCCTATTCCACCTAGAATCTTAGGAATTCGTTGATATTTCGAATAAATTCGTAAACTGGGTCGGCTTATGCGTTTTAAAAAAATAGTTCTAGTTGCTATAAATATAGAAAGACAAAGTCATTTTTTTCTACTTTGCTCTACTTTCTAAATATCCAAATTTTTAAGCCTAAAACTCCATTGATAGTTTGAATTGTATGAGAACAATAATCTATTTTGGCACAAATTATTTGTAGGGGAAGTTTACCCTTTCTTTTACCTTCTTTACGTGCGATCTCTTTTCCGTCGATACGGCCTGCGAGTTGAAGTTTTATTCCTTTTGTATCTGTTTCTTTAGCTAAATCAATAGCTTGTTGCATTGTCTTTCTAAAGGGGACTCTATTTTTTAATTGTAAGGTTATAAATTCTGCAAGAAGATTAGGTTGGCTATATAATTGTTCAGCTCTTTTGAGTTGAATACGAATTAATCTGGGGTATATAGAAAAGAATTCTTGTTTTTTTACATTTTTCTTGAATTTTGCCAAACATTTCCCTTTTAATAAGAATTTTGGTACGAATCCGCTATAGATGATGACTCGTATAAATGTTTTTTGTGTTCTAAATCCTTGTTTTTCAATTTCTATACGTATAATTCCTTCAAAGCCTAAGGGAGGTAAGGGAGGTAAAGATATTCTCTTTTTTTTACTTTTTTGTTTTTTATTCTTTTGCTCTATTTTTTTTAATTTTTCTAAATATTTCTTGGTACCAATTTGTAAACCTTTTTTGATTCTATATTGTACATAATTCTTGAAAAAATTTCGTATTTTTTGATCTTCTTGTATACTCGTAGAATAATTTTTTGGTTCTTCAAACCAAACAGAATGATGACTATGGGTTGTACCAAGTCTGAAACAAAGTGGATTTGTTTTTTGTCCCATAATTCTCTATTTTCTTTTTTTCATCCATATCTTTTTAAATGAAAAGGAATCTAAATTTTAGATTGATTTAATAAAGATTTCGGTTTTTCCTTGAGTACGACTTTTATAAGACATGTGCTTCTTTTTATTGGATAACTATGTCCTTGAGCACGGGGTCTTGCCTTTTTTCTAATAGTACTTCTATTGACTTCGGCTTTACTAATGAATAAATCAGCTTCGTTTAAACCCATATTATGATTAGCATTTTTTGCTGCAGAATAAACTAATTTGAAAATGGGATAAGATGCTTGATAAGGCATGAAACTTAGTATCATAATTGTTTCTTCATAGGAACGTCCGCGAATCTGATCAATTACTCTTCGCGCTTTGGAAACAGAAATACCTATATGTTGAGCTAAAACTTGGACTCCTTTACTTGAACTTGAGTTCTTTTTCATAGGGTTATCCGCTAGCTTTTTAAAATTTTTCATAAGATTCTTTCTCCTTATGTTTGATCCCTATTTTTTTTGATTCTTCATTACAGATTTATTATCGTTATCATTTATTGCATCTATCCCCCAAAAACGGGTAGGCACGAATTCTCCCAATTTGTAACCTATCATAGATTCTGTTATATAAACAGGTATATGTTCCTTTCCATTATGAATAGCGATTGTACGGCCAACCATGGAGGGTGTAATAGTAGATGCCCGAGACCAAGTTCTTATGATTTCGTTCTCCTGCCCCATTTTTATTTTTTCCGTTTTTTCCGATAAATGCTTAGCTACATATCTTTTCTTTTTCTTTGCTACATATCTTTTCTTTTTCTTTGCTACAAATCTTTTGTTTTGACCTATCACAGTTGATTACTCCTTTTTTTGCATAGTAAAGATTGGCATTCTATGTCCAATATCTCGATCTAAGTATCGAGGTCAGAATAAAAACAATAATGATGAATGGAAAAAAGAGAAAATCCTTTCTTTAGCTAGATAAGGGGCGGATGTAGCCAAGTGGATCAAGGCAGTGGATTGTGGATCCACCATGCGCGGGTTCAATTCCCGTCGTTCGCCCATCACATTATTTCGAATTCCAAAAATTCGATTTTGAATATTCCTATTTACGGCGACGAAGAATCAAACTATCACTATATTTTCTCCTTTTCCTAGTTCTTCTTCCAAGCGCAGGATAACCCCAAGGAGTTGCGGGTTTTTTTCTACCAATTGGGGCTCTTCCTTCACCGCCCCCGTGTGGATGGTCCACAGGGTTCATAACTACTCCTCTTACTACAGGACGCTTACCTAGCCAACACTTCGATCCAGCTCTACCCAAACTTTTTCGGTTCACCCCAAGATTACCCACTTGTCCGACTGTTGCTAAGCAGTTTTGGGATATCAAACGAACCTCCCCAGATGGTAATCTTAATGTGGCCGATTTACCCTCTTTTGCAATCAGTTTCGCTACAGCACCTGCTGCTCTAGCTAATTGTCCGCCTTTTCCATGTGTGAATTCTATGTTGTGTATGGACGTGCCTAAAGGCATATCGGTTGAAGTAGATTCTTCTTTTTTATCAAAAAAACCCCTTCCCAAACTGTACAAGCTTCTTCCAAAGCATACGGCTTTCTAGATGTATATGATGATATAGAAAAAAATAGATCTTTTCATCGTATAATGAAGTATCACATGAGTGGATATTTAGGAATCCTAATCTCCCGAATCATTCATATTATCATCTTCTACATCCTAGGTCTCTCCGTTCCGTCATCTGGCTTATGTTTTTCATGTAGCATTCAGACCGAATGACTCTATCAAATTACGTCGATACTTACACATATTACGGGTAACGTAGGAGACATCTCTTCGGGGGATCTTCATTACCACTGCTTAGCTTTCAATTCGCCTCTGACCATCAAATGAAATGTGAATAACCCGTCCTCCTCTCTTTGAAAGAAGGGGCGCTTCCAGTTCTGTGCGTGCTTCAAACAATTTTCTCCATATTACCATATCTCTAGAGTCAATAATTTTCTATGAGAAACTACTGAACTCAATCACTTGCTGCCCTTACTCAACAGTTTTCTGTTGAGGTCTATTCCATAGAGGTACTCCAAATGGATTAGTGATCGATTTCTAGGTTTTGTCGTAAACCTAATTGGTTACTTCCAATTACGTAAATCAATAGTTCAAACCGCACTCAAAGGTAGGGCATTTCCCATTGATATAGGAACTCCTTTACCAGAAAAAATGGTATCTCCAATTATAGCTCCTCTGGGATGTAAAATATATCTCTTCTCACCATCCTCGTAGTGTATAAGACAAATGTATGTATTTCGATTAGGGTCGTATTCTATGGTTACGATTCTACCAGATATGTCTTTTTGATTCCGTCGAAAATCGATTTTACGGTATAGACGCTTATGACCCCCCCCTCTATGCCTTACGGTAATAATTCCTCTGGCATTACGACCTTTACTACAACGATGTCGTCCATAGATCAAATTATTTCGTGGATTGGATTTCATTTGACTTTCTACGGCTCCATTGCGTGTGCTCCGACTAGAAGTTTTGTATAAATGTATCGCCGTGTTATTAAGTATTTTTCTTTAAGTTCTTTTCTCTAGAAGAGGTGGAATAGAATAAAGAATCTCTAGAAGAGGTGGAATAGAATAACCCGGTCGAAGCGTAATGATCATACGCCTGTAATGCATTGTATGTCCCATAATAGGTGCCATTCTTCTAGCCCTTTCGGGGTAGAAGATGACTATTCATAGCTATTACCTTAGTTCGACTCAATCCTTGATTTCTTTCTTTGTTGATCCTGATTCGACATTAGAAGTATGTATACAAGGTCTTCAAGTTCTTCCTCGTGTAATAATTTGTCATTGTTGAACAAATGGTTATCTACTTCTCCTTCCTCTCGGTATCTTAGGAGAATTTCTCCTTTATTAAAAAAAATATATATATATATATATATAATATATATATATATTTCTATATATAGAAATCTATTCCTCTATGTATTCTTCTCTTTCTTTTTTCTAAGAATCTCATAGGGATCAATAGAAACTATATTCTCATCCGTAGGATCCCAAGTACCCGAATCAATCAATCAAAGATTCGATTCGATCTAAACTCTCCATTGGTAAATGAAATGCACCATGTTGACAAATAGATTTGTTTTTTTGTGCATATTTTTTGTAAATGGATGTCTCACAATTTTCACAATAAGTCCATAAATGAGCCTATCGCGCAAATACATCCTCTGGATTTTGGTATTTCATTAAAGATTCATTCTTCCCCAATAAGCGAAGACTTTTTCCTCTAACTACTGCATATTTGATTCCATCCATAAATCCATTTTCTTCCCTATGAGTTTTAGTATCGATCAGAATTCTAGTTCTTACTCTTCCTATGTTAGGGTATGAATATACTATACCAATTAATTCGTTATGGAAGATCCCATTGAGCCAATTCCGATAGACTTTTTGACCCTTCCTATTAGGGTGCATCCAGTAGGAATTGAACCTACGAATTTGCCAATTATGAGTTGGGCGCTTTAACCATTCAGCCATGGATGCAATTAATGAAATAATATTTCTGATCATAATCTCCACATTGGATCAAGAACGGGGTCAGAGGAGCTAATTCGTATAAAGCCATCGAACCGGCCCAACCAGCAACTAGAGCTGTGTGCATTATAGAAACAGAAAGCAGTCGACCGGGATCATTCAATACGACAGTATGAACACGATACCAAGGTAAACCCATGGAAATACCCCTTTATCAAAGAGAAATAGAAACTTGATTTTCTCGTACGTATTAAACTAAGAAGACGATATATTGTGTACCTAAACTTTTTTTTAGTAGATTCTGTGGTTCATTTTTATTTCATCTCATTGAAAAGAAAAATAAGGGAACAACTCTGTTCGTAAGAACAAAGAGAAGCAGATCTATTCTATACCCGATAAGTACCAATACGCAAGGGGAAGATTGCATTATTGGAGAATAAATGGATACTTATTCGAATGATCAATCCTTTCGTTACAGTTTTTTTGAATCCATTCTGTCTTACTCTATCAAAAAACCCTTCCATGTATCAAAATCAAAGAGAAGAAATCGGTGTATCAAAATCGATGTATCAAATAGAAGAAAAAGGAATGAAGACAAGAAATCATGGATTTTCACCTTTCCTTATTTAAGTGAATAAAGGATATGCATTTTTTGGTTGAAATTTTTGAGTATAGGAATACCAAAAGTATCTTTTCGCCGTCCTGGAACCGAAAAGCTTGGCTTGACATATAGTGTGACTTGTCAAACATATTGGGTCATATGAGATTGACCCGTTCTCTTCCCCGATCAAGATATCCGCTGTTTCGCCGAAGAGATATTGTATTGAGTAAACCATCATTCATTCGGAGCACGAAGTCAAATTTCTCAAATTTCAATATGAAAAAAAAATGATATATGTCTTAATTGATACGATTTGTATTACTTAATCTTTTCTTGATATCAAATATATGAATGAAAAAAGACAGAACAGAGATATATCTTAGAATTGAAAGGATTGTGATTCCTTCACTTTTTTTTGAATTCAATTCGAAAAATGGATATTAAAAGTAAAAGCCGCCTTATATTTTCTTTTTATTATAGTTACTTCCAGAATCGAGATTAATATGCAATTAATCATTGCAGCAATAAAATGGAATCAGCTTTTTTATCTGTCTGTTCTGATCTTCTAATGAGTGCAAACCTTTAGGTTTCTAAAATAGCTAATTCGTTAATACAATACTAGAAAAATTTCGTTTATGATAAAAAATTCGTTAATACGAGAAAAAATTACTTAATAAATACAATACGAATAAAAAGAAAATATTTTTCATTTTTATCGTATATATATAAAATAAATAAGAAAAATATGGAGGATCATGAAAACTCTCATTGATTTCGGCCAAATGCAGGCTGTCGTAAAGAATTTTTTAAAGACTTTGATTTTTGTTCTAGCAGGAGTCTTTCTCTATCGTGTCCACAATCAAAATCTAATAGAAAGAAAAAATCTCGATTTGAGGGGGCTTCTTAGTTCGGTTGAATGCAGGGAAGAATCTTTTTGTTCTTCCAATAACTTGGTTGTTTCGCTTCCAAAAGGAAAAACCTTTTCTGGGAGTTTTTTTATGGATGGAGAAGAAATTCATTGTGTTCTTCCAAGAAAGAAAAAGTATATCTGTATCATTCGGAGTTCCTGGTGGTCGAGAAACCTGATCATAAAAAATAGGGACTTGATTTGTAATGAAACCGTAGCTGGAATTCAAATCTCATTCAAAGATAGAAATAACAAAGATCTTGAATTTCTATTGTTGTGTATACATGATCCATCCGATGGTTAGTTGGGGGAAGAATCCGCACGAATCGAATTTTTGGTTCGACAATGTGTGGTTGGGAAATCGGTTTATTAGGAAAGGAAAAAATATCTTATGCAATATTGAATATGATTTAACAAGATCGAATCTCATTGAAGTAGAAAATTCCAGCCAATTGAAAAGAATTATATTGTTTATTCGCAACAAAATAATTTCTTCTTTGTACGTCGGTAAAAAAAAAACAATTTTTTTTGACTCTTTCTCTGCGAATCTCTGACACACAAATACCTCACGATCAGGATTTTCCACAAAGGGGTAACACAAGAGATAATTTGTACAAGTCTTTTATGTATAAATTATCTAAATTCTATCGAAAAATTTATAATAAGTTTTACGGATCTTTTGTTTTTCCAAGGACTCTTTATCCAAAGAAATCCAATCTGGAATCCTTAAGATCTTTCATCTCGCCACCAAGAAATTTTGATCCAATTACAGCCGATCCAAAATTCTATAGCTATAGAGAAAGTTCCTCGATCACGGACTTTTTAGAAATTCTTTGGAGATTTTATTCATCATATATGAATCGATCTGATTCAAAAGTTAAGAACTTGCATCCGTATCTCAGTGTCAATTCAAACATGGAGTGTTAATCAAATCCATGTTCTAAGAAATCTTTACCATCCGGAAAGAAAGAAAACTGGAGTCTTTTTCGTTTTCGAAGCAAAAAAAAATATGTTAATAAACGTAGGATCAAGATAACCTTAAAAAAAAAAAGATCTGATTTCTGTGATCATTTTCGAGGGAGATATTAAAGATAAAAAGATAATATTTATTACTACGAGTGCAATATTTACAAAAAATATCTCCCCACGATCTTAACTACGAGTGGGTTCAAACTTATAAGATCCATCCTTTCCGAGATTTATTTCAACTTGATATTACCAAACTTGGTATCAAAAATTCAAGATATTTTTGATATACCATGGGTAATTCTTGAGAAGATTTTTATGAAATGGACTCGGATAAGTGAGAAGATCCTTATGAAATGGACTCTGATAAGTGATAAGTGCGAAGATTTGAACTCTTTCTTTTGTAATGGGAGAAAAGGATAGAAAAAAATTTCAGTGAGACATTACTTCTTCGGTCCGAACCAAGGAATCCGTTAGATATGATGCAACAGAAATCTTTTTCTATCCATTATGATAGATTGAGAAATGAAATAGACGAATCGGAGTTTGAAGAAGGGCACGAAGCGGTGAACCCGCAAGAGATAGAAAACGATTTCTTCAATCAAATAGTTTCAAATAGTTCGGTCTGCTAAAATAAGGCGCTATCTATTTGATAATCTCGAAATTGAGAATATCCATATGAAATCCGGATTTCTTTATTGGGCCGAGTCTTTTCAGGGCAAGTGGCCTCTTGATCACGAGGAAGATAAGCTTCAAGAGGAGGAGCTTCAAGAGAAAGATTCGGAGTTCTTGCAGAGTGGAACAATTCTGTACCAGAAAAAAGAGAGATTTTCCAAAGAACAAAGCGTTTTTCTAATAAACCGATTCATTTGGGAACCTCCGCAGCCATTCTTTTTGGTAGTCATACGGCTGGACTTTTGGTTTTCACGTCGAGAATTGTTTGAGAAGAGGTCTGACCTAGACCTAGATAAGTATCCTTCTTCATCTTTCAATGAAAATTGGTTCAATAAGCAAAAAAAGCACACTGAATTGTTGGCTCGTCGTCAGAGATGGCAAAGAAGACTTAGAATCCATAGTTCCTTATGTAAAGGATCTTTCTCTTCTCATATTCTGTTGGAGAGTTATCAGTATTTAGCAAATCTGTTCCTATCTAAGGGAAGGCTCTTGGATCAAATGAAAAAAATATTGTTGAGAAAGAGATGGCTTCTCCCGGAGTAAATGAACCATTTGATTTGTGGAACAGGAGAAAGATTTCTCCATTCCTTATCCGTAAAGATATATGGCCATGAAAAAGGGGATTAAGTGGAAGAGGATTGGCCGGGTGGTAGAGTCGTGGAAACACTTGTTTATTCGATATTTTCGACCTTAGTTCATATGCTACTGTTGAAGCATGAATTGAAATCTTAGATCAAA